AAAGAAAGGACTAGAACCTTTGTTTTGATCTATTTCTTTTGCGATGTCAAACCATTCCGACATGCTTGCATTAGGATTCGTTTTTGTTTGAAGAATTTCAAACAAAGCCTTCCTATTTGTTGCTTTACCATAGGAATAATTTGCATCGCGTAAGATACGAAGAATCGACTCAGAAATCCTCTTCAAACCCCCTTCTGAATATAGAAGGTCTCTCGGCGGCAGATCTGGTTGAGGGGGCTGGGGTTTTTTGAATTTTCAAAAGTCCGGTTCCCAACCCTGCCAGGTTTCCTTTTTCTTGGCAGGGGAAGGAAGAATGGAAAGGGGGGTGGGAAAGGTCCGTAAAGCCCTCAATTGATGGGACATTTTGATCCCCTTTTCTTCTACCCCCCTGGTTCTGGTTCAGGAAAGGGTCAACGCAAGAATCTGACTTCAATCAAAGCAATCTCTGGAGTTTTCCCTTATCCGAACGGGTCAACGCAAGAAAATAGGATTCAATATGCCAAATATACGCTGGCGTTTTAACCAAAAGAACTTCTTGCTTGCGCAATTCATGCCTTTCTGTTTTTATGACAAGAAATTTTTTCTTGATTTCCATTGAAAATGGTTCTCTGGACTTTTTTTCAATATGAGGTGATCGTAACACAGTATATAAGACTCGTGATTCAGGCAATCCAATCTTCCGTGTGTAAGGCGGAAGCCCCCAAAAATGCTTTTCCAAACAAAAATGGATGATCAAAAGATCGAATCACTATACCTATCTTGGTGGTTGTTACTTTTGGTGTCTTTCTTTTTGTTTGGCTTACTCCTTTCCTAGTCCTTTGCCAGGACTCCTTAGGACTAGGAGAAGAGCTTAATTCAAAAAACTTCTCGCCTAGCAAGACCTTGCAGACCAGATTGTGGTCTTGAAAAATATGGGAAGGAAAGCAAAGACATGCTTCTTTCTTACTGACTGCTTACACCTTCGGGGTGGGGCGATTCATCCATAGATGGGGCGGGCGGTCATTAGAAATCACCATTGTCATTGGTTTTTGAGACGGCCCCATTATCATATCAAGATCCAATATTTGACTAAAAAGGGGAAAGATCTTATCCTGTTTCAAAAAGATTTGTTCGCACTCCGTGGATTTTGGTTGGTCCAATTGAGGAACTGGAGCTGGGCTCCTTTGAGAGGGGGCACCAGATTCACAAGGTACGACCGAATAAGACACCGTAGCCGATGTGATAATATCACGAAGAGGAGTTTGGTGTGGAAAAACCATTCTCACTTCGAGTGATGAATCAGTGGGAACCTGTGTCCCGACGATTTCTCTTTGTTCTCTTAATAAATTTCGAGTTTGATCGAGGACACTTCTCCCCAATAAAACCTCATCCGACAAGAAGAAGGGCATCCGCTCTCTCTAACAGAAGCTTCCATTCAACCGGACACCTGCGGATTCACTATGAAGAACAAGGCGAAAAACTCTTTATTTATATCTATTTTCCACATCTGAATCTGACATGAGCGATGAAGCTATGCTATGAGAGCACCAAGCCAACAAAGAATACCAGGCCAAAGCAAAGAAAGCCGAAAGAATCTTTTTCAGAAAGAGAACTCAAGAATACTAAACGAAGGCAGGTTTAAGAGCTCGATAGAGCAGACGAAGACTTTCAACGCATATATATAACTAACTGCCTGTTATCCCATAAAGTATAATCGCAAGCCAACGTTTTTTTCTAACTGCTGGGAGAACGGTTAGTTTACCAACAACTGAAGAAGGCAGTCCAGACCAGATGGCATCAAAGATAAAAGATAGGTAATCGAATGAATGCTCGGATGCTATGCCGCGCGGATGAAGGTTCTTAAGTTAAACGACTATTGTATGAAGATTCGATCACAGATAAAATGAAATAGTTGATTCATTCAATCAGGACCGCGAAATAAGATTTTCATTATTGAATCATGCCCTTCCTTGAATGAAAAGCAGCTGATTAGTAATTAATGTGCGCTCTTGTGGTACTCGAATCCACTACATAGGCTTTTTCCTTGTTCTACCGAGATGAACTAAAGAGCGTGAAGGTCAGACTTTAGTCTTATTCGATTATTAACCTCCACGAGGAGCCCCCATAAGTCACATTAATAGCAAAATGAAGAGTATACAAAAACGTCTTTATAAATGGATGAGTGGAAGGTCACTCTGCTGACCGACTAAAAGGCCCCTCAAGAGGGGAACCTCTCCACATATATCTCTTTTGGAACGAGCCTTAACTGAGTTGGTCTTGACACAAAAAATGCTGTCGATAGAGTGCATGCCGAGCCGGGAAAAAGCAGGCCGTAGAAAGAGCTCAAATAGCTTCGAGCCTTGCCCTGTTAGCAAGAAAAGAAGGAGCTGCTATTGATTGAATCAGGAAGAAGATAACCTCGAGCGGACCTTAGTAGGCTTTTCCGCAGTAAAATGACTAATTAAAATTTTTTATTGACAGCTTAGCTTAAACAATTGATTGCCCTTTCTTTGTTCTTTCCCGAGTGAAGTGACTCACACTAAGCCTCTCTGCGACCCCTTACTTAGGCAGATGAATCTCCTTCTTTTTTTTGAGAGAATCGTGGTAAGGGCTGAAGATCGAGTTCTATCCCGAGGCGAGAAGAGTTTGCAGCCGTATAAGAATAAGATCTAGTAGGTCTTGTAGTTCTAGTCATTCTTCCTGTAAATGCTTTTGCCTTAGGATGAGTTCATAGGCACTTGAAAGGCATCTAACTCGAGGGCAGGAAAGGCAGAAGATAGTGAATCTATCCTTACTTGACTCTAGAAAGCTCTTTCTTTGCAAGTGGAAAGCAAACTATAGCTATAGTTCTATGGTTAGAGGGAATGAACGCATTCAGCTTGAAAGCATGAAATTAAGTTGCTAGCTGGACTGACTTTCGGTTTCTAGTCTTTGCTTCATAAAGTCATTTAGAAAAATCCGCTATTAACAGAGAGGATTGCCTTACATTTAATATTCTATTTTTGTGGGGATTCACTAAGCGTAAGTCCTTAACCCGGTATGATGCGACGAAGACTTCCTGCTTTGTTTCCGTCTCTCCTTCCTTTGTTAGTCTTTAATCGGCGAGTGAAGTAAAGAAAACGTCGGAGAATAGTTTATGATTTTTTCATTACTGACTAAGGGCGGATAATCATATCCACGAAAAAAATGGCAGTCCGTTGATCCAATTTTCCATAGTTATAGGGACTTTAGTCTGGTCAACTCTCTGTAAGCGATGTCTTCGCAGATCGGTAGTCGACCCGAAGCGAGACTTTTCATTCGAAGCATGAAAGTTCCTTTTCTCCGCGATACTCTCTATAACGAGAAAGAAAATGCTAGGCACAGCTTTGCTTTCCCCCAGGTACAGGATTGAAGATGCTCGACCCCCCCTTCCTCTATCGAGTTAAAAAATGCCCTTAGGACCAGACTTCCTCCCTCAACCTATCTCCCCGCCCTCCTCTTTTAGTGGAGTGACTTCGTTCCTTACACGAGAAAGAGAACTCTTATTCATCCGGAAGTGACTGAACTAGCCTTTTGTCCAAGGACTACCTCAAGTTGAGGCTCTTTGCCAACTCTCTTACTAAATCGGCCTTCCCCTGGTATATGAACATCCCTCCAAACTCTATTAACAGTTGGTACGATCTGGAAAGCAAGTTCCATGAGCAATTCTATAGGACAGACCCAGACATTCAAGTTGCCAATTTGGCAAGATTGACTCAGCTCCAACGGTCGCGAGGTTTAGGAAGCTTTACCCAGACTAAGGGGTACGTGACTCTTACGCACTACGGGTTAGTGACTCGTTAACACTCCCCGTTCCGTGGGCTCAAGAACTCGATGCTGATGAAACTCCTGCTTTTAGCGACTCGGTTCCTATTACAGACAGGTGGCAGCTTCCCATGCAAAGCTTAATCGTTAAGTTTTGTCAATAACCGTTTTTACGCCTGGGTGGAAAGTCTAGAGCCGCTTTAGGTGGTAACCATACGGGCACCGCCTCTTGACCTCTCGTGTAAAGTATATTACACTCGTTTTACCCCACTCTCGCTTCTACGCTCCTAACGCCTAGTTGTGTAAGCCAACAAGTGAGTTTTGCTTACGTGACACAAGACAGATTGAAAGCAAAGGTAAAGCCGTCCAGTGATCAAGTAAAGGTTACGAAGTGATTAAATTGAACGTACGAGCGAAACGAAATACTTGTTTATATCAATATAGATATAAATGGAGCGAGAATCGGGAGTTGATATTGAGAAACGGAAGAAAGGCCGTGGATCCCTGATAGCCTAGTTGCTTCGAGCCTAACCCCTTGCTTGCAACAGAAACAATACCCGGAGAAAAGTTTCTACGCCTGTAAATTGCCCCTACGCCAAGCCCCGAAATAAAGAAGGAGGTTAGCCATCACGGGGAAGTGCAGTAAGTTATCTAGGATATGATAGATAAAAATGGAAGGAGCGACCCTTGGACCTATAACCTTACCTTTTTGGGGCTCACTCCTTTCCTACTCGCTTGATCTTGATGACCAAGGACTAGAAACGAAAAGCTCACTTCCAACCCTTGGAAAAACCTGATTCAAGACTTGCTGTACTCACTTTGATGTATTTTATAATAATATAAATTATAACTAGCTTAAGGCTTGCTAGAACTCGTAACACAGCTTATAAAGAATACAAGATAAGATCTCAAGTAAGAGTAAGAGACTTAGTCTAAGAAAGGAAAGTCATTTCGTGAAATGGGATTCGTAGCCAGCAAGCAATAGCATCCTGTTGTTATAGAAGAAATTAAATTGCATAAAAGAAATGAGGACCTCGCTCGAAAGCGAAACGAAATGGGGGACACTATCGGCCTGACAGAGAGAATTGCTTGCAACGCAACTACAAGCCCAGATGCACGAATGAAAAGAATAAACGAGCTTTTAGCTCGAGAAGGCATCTTTTGATCGTTGAACTTTCACGCTCATATAGCGAGAAACTCTTCCAATTTCTAAAAATAGCTCAGTAAATGAATGGTCG